TTTTACATTTTCTGCATTTTATACATAAAATGAAAGATTTTTTTTGAAAAATTGGATTTGTATGATTTGCTTTAAACCCCAATTTTTTTAAAATTATAGGTTGTTAACCTGATTTTTTAATATGCATTGTTTATTATAATATATTACATTTAATGCAATTTATCAGTATAGATTTATTTATACAATAATCGATTATTTATAATAATATATTTATCAAAATTTTAACTAATTATATTTTTGGTGGAAAAGAAGTTATTGTACAATAATATATGTATAGTAATTTATGTATATATTTTACATTATTAATATAGTATATAAACAAATATAGCCTACCTTATTTAATTAATAATATTATTTAAAGTAATCAATTATATAAAGGATAATGACAATTATATAATTAAATTAATTCATTATTAATATACAGTTATATATATTAATCAATATAATGAATTTAATTATATACTATCTCATACAATATTAAAACTACATTATATTAATTTATTTGATTAACGGTATTTAAGTTTTACCATATAGTCAAAGAAAAGTAAAGATTAAATATAGGAAAGGATAATTTAAAACATTCCACCAGATATAGAATCCATGTTTATCTTTATTACATATAATAGAGAAGTTGTTGTTGTCATGAGAGGACGTAATATTCTAACTTTTTTTTTCTAAAAGTTTTTAATTTTCATGTTCTTTAGTTGTTAATTTTTTTAATTTTAATGAGTTGATTTATTTTCTTAAAAGTTTTTTTCTTGCTTACTTATTCATTTTTCTTTGTATTATATGCAAGTTTTGTTAAACTAAAAGTTCTTTTTGCAGTGATTTGATTTAATTATCAAGTAATTTTGGAATTAGTAATTGATTTAGTATTGGCATAATTCGTGCCAGCAGCCGCGGTTATACGATTAATGCGAGTGAATATATTTGGTTGAAACAGTTATTTTTATATTTAGGGTTAATTTAGAAATTTATAAGGTGAAATTTTAAAATTTTTTATGATTCTTATTTTATGATTCTGTGAAACTTAAATAATAAACTAGGATTAGATACCCTATTATTTTAAGTGTTAATTTTGCTTACCTGGGTAGTATTAGTTAGGATCTTAAAACCCAAAGAATTTGGCGGTATCTCATTCCATTTAGAGGAACCTACCCCGTAATTGATGATACACGATTAACTTTACTTAATTTATTTGTTTGTATATCTCCGTTATCAGAAAATCTTTTTGGAGTTATAATTTTCTTAATTTTTAATTGTAAAATATTTCAGGTCAAGGTGCAGCTTATAATTAAGAGGAGGTGGGTTACAATAAATTTTAGTTTATTACGTATTTTATAGTGAAATACTATTAATAAAGGTGGATTTAATAGTAATTTAATTTATTTAATTTAATTGATATTGGCTCTGGGGTGTGTACACATCGCCCGTCACTCTCATTATTGAATAATCTATTTTAATTTAAAGTTAGTTTCAATTTAGATGAGATAAGTCGTAACATAGTAGATGTACTGGAAAGTGTATCTAGAAAGGTTACCGAGATATAACTTATTAGTGAAGTATTTCATTTACACTGAAAATTTTTCTGTGCGATTCAGGATATCTTGATATTTATTATATTATTTTTTATTTTTGTTTATTTTATTATTTAATAGAAATAACTTTATTTTCTTTTGTCTTAGTATATTTTTAATGAATTGATTAAAATTATTATAGTTAATTAGTAATGTAATTGGATTATGAAATATTATTTTAAATTAATAAAAGTAGATTTTTTTTATTGTACCTTTTGTATCAGGGTTTATCAATATTTTAGTATATATATACTACTCTCGATTTGGGTTGATCTATAAACAAATTATAGTTAATGTGTTATAATTATTATTAATTTGTTTATAGAAATGAAATGTTATTCGTTTCCTAAGGTTTCTAGTTTCTTAAGAAAAAATTTAATTTTTTAGGTTTAGTGTTTTATTTAATTTTTTAATTAAAAATATTAAACTATTTATTTTTAAGGGGATAAGCTCTTAAATAAATATTCTATAATTTATTTAATTTTAATATAATAATAAGCTTTAAATCAGCTATTTTTAAGATTACGTTTTAGTTCATTATTATTTATTATGATTTTATAATTATTTTAGATTTTTTATTAAGATAATTAATTTAATTTTTAAATTTTTGTAATAATGATGGAATTAGTATATTTATTTTGTTTATAATATTTTTTATATTAATTTATTATAAGGAACTAGGCAAATTAATTTCCGCCTGTTTATCAAAAACATGTCTTCTTGATAATATTTTGAAGTCTGGCCTGCTCACTGAAATTTTTAAAGAGCCGCGGTATTTTGACCGTGCAAAGGTAGCATAATCATTAGTCTCCTAATTAGGGGCTGGAATGAATGGCTTGACGAGAAATTAACTGTCTCTTAATAAATTTTAAAATTTAACTTTTGAGTTAAAAGGCTTAAATTTTTCTTTAGGACGAGAAGACCCTATAGAGCTTAACATCTAAATTAGATATTTTTTTAAGATGGTTTATTTATGTTTAATGGTAATGTTTTGTTGGGGTGACATGAAGAATTAATAAACTCTTTATTATAAAATCATTAATTTATGTTTATTTTGATCCATAATTTATGATCATAAGATTAAGTTACCTTAGGGATAACAGCGTAATTGTTTTTTAGAGCTCATATTGACAAAGCAGATTGCGACCTCGATGTTGGATTAGGAAAAATTTTGGGTGCAGTAGCTCAATAATTAGGTCTGTTCGACCTTTAAATTCTTACATGATCTGAGTTCAGACCGGCGTGAGCCAGGTCGGTTTCTATCCTAAGATTTAATGAATTCATATTAGTACGAAAGGACCATATGAATGGAATATTTTTTTATTTTGATTAAAGTTAATTATTACTATTTTGACAGATTAATGTGTTGAATTTAGAATTCATTTATGTAGGTTTATTCTACAAATAGTATTGATATATTATGATTTATTAATATTTATTTTAAATTTTCTACTTTTAATTATTTGTGTTTTAATTAGTGTAGCCTTTTTAACTTTATTAGAACGTAAGGTGTTAGGTTATATTCAAATTCGAAAAGGTCCAAATAAAGTTGGTTTTGTTGGTATTCCTCAACCTTTTAGTGATGCTATTAAGCTGGTTTGTAGGGAACAACCAATTCCTATTATGTCAAATTATTTGCTTTATTATTTTTCTCCTGTTTTTAATTTAATAATTTCTTTAATTGTTTGGATAATTTTTCCTTATTTGACTTATATGTGTTCATTTTCTTATGGATTTTTATTTTTTTTATGTTGTACTAGATTGGGTGTTTATACTGTAATAATTGCTGGTTGATCATCTAATTCAAATTATTCATTATTAGGTTCTTTACGTTCTGTTGCTCAAACTATTTCTTATGAAGTAAGATTAGCTTTAATTTTATTATCTTTAATTATTTTGATTGGTAGTTTTAATATATTAGATTTTATGAATTATCAATTTTATTGTTGATTTATTATTATTTCTTTTCCTTTAGCTTTATCTTGTTTTGCCTCTTGTTTGGCAGAAACTAATCGGACTCCTTTTGATTTTGCTGAAGGTGAATCTGAGCTTGTTTCTGGGTTTAATATTGAATATGGTGCTGGTGGTTTTACTTTAATTTTTTTAGCTGAATATAACTGAATTGGTTTTATAAGTTTATTAATAAATTTAAATTTTTTTTGTTGTTATTTTTATTCTTTTTACTTTTTTATAAAGTTTACTTTTATATCTTTTATTTTTATTTGGGTTCGTGGAACTTTACCTCGCTTCCGATATGATAAGTTAATATATTTAGCATGAAAGAGTTTTTTACCTTTATCTTTAAATTTTTTCATTTTTTTTGTAGGGTTGAAAATCTTATTAATTTCAATTATTTAGTGAAATTTTTTTAGAATAAGTTAATAGAAGAGTTAAACTTCTATTTTTATGTTTTCAAAACATATGCTTTACCTAAGCTAATTAACTATATTACTTATTCTTTAATTAATTTATCTCATATGTTTGCAACATGAATGTTTATAAGGAAATAAGAAAAGTAAATAACTGTTAAAATCTGTCCAGTTATAATATAAGGTTCTTCTACAGGTCGTTTTCCGATTCATGTTAATAGAATCACAATAATTACTATAATTCAGAATATAATTTGATTAATTAGGTAAAATTGAATTCCACGAAACTTTGTTTTATTATAAAATGGTAAAATTATTAAAATTCTAATTGATAAAAATAATGCAATAACTCCTCCTAATTTATTAGGAATAGATCGTAAAATGGCATAAGCAAATAAAAAATATCATTCTGGTTGAATATGTACTGGTGTTACAAGAGGGTTAGCTGGCACGAAATTATCTGGGTCTCCTAAAATATAAGGGTTAATTAAACATAATAAAATTAATAAAGATGTTATAATTACGAATGTAATTGAGTCCTTAAATGTAAAATAAGGATGAAAAGGAATTTTATCAATGTTGCTATTTAATCCAATTGGATTATTTGAACCTGTTTGATGTAAAAAGAATAAATGAATTGCAGCTATAGCTACAATTACAAATGGTAAAACAAAATGGAATGTGAAGAAGCGATTTAATGTTGCGTTGTCAACAGCAAATCCCCCTCATACTCATTGGACTAAATCTGTTCCTAGATAAGGAATTGCTGATAATAAATTTGTAATTACTGTTGCTCCTCAAAAAGATATTTGTCCTCAAGGTAAAACGTATCCTATAAATGCAGTTGCTATAACTAAAAATAGAATAATTGTTCCAATTATTCATGTATGTATATATATGAATGATCCGTAATAGATTCCTCGCCCTACATGTAAATAAATACAAATAAAAAATATAGATGCTCCATTTGCATGTAGTGTTCGAATAATTCAACCATTATTAACATCTCGGCAAATATGAACAACTCTTCTAAATGCTATTTCAATATTAGGGGTATAATGTATTGCTAAAAATAATCCAGTAATAATTTGGATCATTAAACATAGTCCTAGTAATGATCCAAAGTTTCATCAGAATGAAATGTTTATTGGTGCTGGTAAATCAACCAAAGAATTATTTAAAATTTTAATTAGTGGGTGTTTTAATCGTAAAGGTTTATTCATTAGTTTAATTATCTTTTTTTTCGGATAGGTCCCTGATTAATATTAGTAATTTTTACTACTGCTACTAGAGCAAGGAATAGATAAATTATTATTATTATGGTAGTAGTTAATGTTGGTTTATTATATAATTTTTCTAAAGATATAGATATTTCTTGATAATTAATTGAATTATTAATATTTATGGTTTCTGTATTTTTAATTGGGTCTAAAAATATTGTCTTATCTGCAACAATTAAGATTATTGTAATAATAATTATTATAAATATTGAAATAACTATAATAATAGATTTAGGTTTAAATAATTCATTTGATGCAATTCTTGTAATATAAATAAATAAAACTAATATACCACCAAGAAATGTTAAGAACAAAATATAAGATAATCAAAAACTTTCTATTATTGTTCCTATAATTAAACCAACAACAAAAGTTTGAATAATAATAAATATTATTATTGATATAGGGTGATTTAATTTAATAAAATTAATATTTATTATATTTGATAATGCTATAATAATTATTTTAATCATTTCAGGGGTTAGTTTATAAAAATATCGGTTTTGGGGATCGAGGATAGAAAAATTTTCTACCCCTGAAGTTTTAAGAGTGGGGGACTTTCTCATTTCTGGTTTACAAGACCAACGTTTTTTTAAACTATTAAAACTAATGTATATATTTTCTATTTTTACTTCTTTGCTGTTATATTTTTCTGGTGTTTATGTTTTTTCTTCAAAGCGTAAACATTTACTTATGGTTTTATTAAGATTGGAATATATTGTTCTTTCTTTATTTATATTAATTATTGTTTTTCTTATTGAGTTTGATTATGATTATTTTTTTCCTGTAATTTTTTTAGTTTTTTCTGTTTGTGAAGGGGCTTTGGGTCTTTCTATTTTGGTTTCTATAATTCGTTCTCATGGTAATGATTTTTTAAATTCTTTTGTTTTGTCTTTATGTTAAGGTACTTGTTAATAGTTGTTTTTTTGGCCCCCCTTTGTTTTTTACGTGGTTGTTGATGGTTAATTCATTCTATGATGTTTTTTTCTAGTTTTGTTTTTATGATTTTTTTTTATTCTTATGCTGATTTAAATATAGTTGGATATTGTTTTGGTTTTGATTATTTTTCTTTTAGATTGATTTTATTAAGTTTTTGAATTTGTTCTTTAATAATTACTGCTAGAGGTTTAGTTTATTTATCTTCTTATCATTCAAGTTTTTTTGTTTTTATTGTTTTGTTTTTATTAATTATGTTGTATTGTTCTTTTTCAAGTTTAAGTTTATTATCATTTTATATTTTTTTTGAGTCTAGATTGATTCCTACATTACTTTTGATTTTAGGTTGGGGTTATCAGCCCGAGCGTTTACAGGCTGGTTTATATTTGATTTTTTATACTTTAGTTGCAAGATTACCTTTATTACTAGTTTTGTTTAGGGTTTATGATGTTTCTAAAACTCTTTATTTTCCTTTATTATTTGATTTTGGTTCTTATTATTTTATGTTTTATATTTTTATTATTTTAGCATTCTTAGTTAAAATACCAATATTTTTAGTTCATCTTTGACTTCCTAAGGCTCATGTTGAGGCCCCAATTTCTGGAAGAATAATTCTTGCAGGAGTTTTACTTAAATTAGGTGGTTATGGTATTTTTCGTGTTATGAAAATTATTTCTTTTTTAGGTATGAAATTTAATTATTTTTTATTGTCTTTAAGTTTATCTGGTGGTGTTATTGTTAGATTTATTTGTTTTCGTCAAGTTGATTTAAAGTCTTTAATTGCTTATTCATCTGTTGCTCATATAAGAATAGTTATTGGTGGTTTAATAACTATAAATTGATGAGGTTGTATAGGTTCTTTTTCTCTAATAATTGGTCATGGTTTATGTTCTTCTGGGTTATTTTGTTTATCAAACATTATTTATGAACGTTTGGGAAGACGAAGATTATTAATTAATAAAGGAATAATTAATCTAATACCAAGAATATCTCTTTGATGATTTCTTTTTAGATCATCAAATATAGCTGCTCCTCCTTCATTAAATTTAATAGGTGAATTAAGTTTATTAAATAGAATTATATCTTGGTCTACTTTCAGATTTTTGGTTTTAATTTTTTTATCTTTTTTTAGAGCTGTTTATACATTATATATGTATTCTTATTCACAGCATGGTTCTTATTATATAGGAATTTATACTTGTTCTTTAGGTTATTTTCGAGAATATCATTTATTACTTTTACATTGATTACCTTTAAATATTTTATGTTTAAAGGGTGATTACTTTTATATTTAGTTTGGCTTAAGTATTTTAAAATAAAATATTGTTTTGTGGAATCAAGGATATGAAGTGTTTTCATCTTAGGCCATGTATTTGTTATCTATTTGTTCATTAAGTTTTTTTTCTTTATTTCTCTCTAGAACTTTTGTTTTTATTGTAGGTATTTATTATTTAATGTTTGATTATAGAGTTTTTATTGAATGGGAGCTTTTTAGATTAAACGGTTCTATAGTAGTAATAACTTTTATTTTTGATTGAATGTCTCTTATTTTTATATCTTTTGTTATATATATTTCTTCTTTGGTTATTTATTATAGAGAGGATTATATGTCTGGTGAAATAAATATAAATCGTTTTGTTATAATTGTTTTAATATTTATTCTTTCTATAGGTCTTTTAATTATTAGTCCAAATTTAATTAGTATTTTGTTAGGTTGAGATGGTTTGGGGTTAGTTTCTTATTGTTTAGTTATTTATTATCAGAATGTAAAATCTTATAGTGCTGGTATATTAACTGCTTTATCAAATCGAATTGGTGATGTTGCTATTTTGATTTCTATTTCTTGAATATTAAATTTTGGTGGTTGAAATTATATTTATTATTATGATTTTATTTGTGATTCTTTTGAAATAAAGGTTATTACTATATTAATTATTCTTGCTGCTATAACTAAAAGAGCTCAAGTTCCTTTTTCTTCTTGACTTCCAGCGGCTATAGCTGCTCCTACCCCTGTTTCTGCTTTAGTACATTCTTCTACTCTTGTTACTGCCGGTGTTTATTTATTAATTCGTTTCAGTCCTATACTGGTTGTTTATAATTGTGGTTGGTTTTTATTATTAATTGGTTGTATAACTATGTTTATAGCTGGTTTTGGGGCTAATTTTGAATTTGATTTAAAGAGGATTATTGCTCTTTCTACTTTAAGTCAACTTGGTTTAATAATGAGAATTTTATCTATAGGATATTTAAAGCTTGCTTTTTTTCATTTGTTGTCTCATGCTTTATTTAAGGCTTTATTATTTATGTGTGCAGGTTCAATAATTCATAATTTGAGGGATTCTCAAGATATTCGTTTTATAGGCTCAATTGTTAATTTTATACCTTTAACTTCTGTTTGTTTTAATGTATCTAGATTATCATTATGTGGGATTCCCTTTTTAGCAGGGTTTTATTCTAGGGATTTAATTCTTGAGATGGTTTGTTTAAGTTGAATTAATTGTTTAATTTTTTTTATATATTTTATTTCGACTGGTTTAACTGCTTCTTATTCTTTTCGTTTATTTTATTATTCTATGTCTGGTGATAATAATTTTTATTCTAGTTTTTCTTTTAATGATAGAAGATATTTTATTTCTTTTGGTATATTATCTTTATTATTTGTTGCTGTTTTTGGTGGTAGACTATTATCTTGATTAATTTTTCCAATTCCTTATATAGTTGTTTTACCTTATTATTTAAGGTTTTTAACAATTTTTACAGTTGTTTTAGGTTCATATTTGGGTTATTATTTTTCAAATATTAATTTTTCTTATGATTTATTTTCTTTAAATTTTTTGTCTTTTGTTAGATTTTCTGGCTCAATATGGTTTATGCCTTATCTTTCAACTGGTTTTATTAGATATTTACCTTTAAGGATAGGTTATTATTCATCAAAATCTTTTGATTATGGTTGAGGTGAATTATTTGGAGGTCAGGGTTTATATAGATTATTTATTTATTTAATTAATTATATTCAAGATTGATATGATTCAAATTTTAAGGTTTATTTATTAACTTTTATTTTTTGAATGTTTATTTTATTAATATTATTCTTTTTATAAAACCTAAATAGCTTATGTTTAGAGTATAACACTGAAGATGTTATGGAAATAGTTTTATTTTTAGGTACATTTATAAATATAAGAATATTATTTTTACAGTGAAAATGTAATGTTTTATTTAAACTATATAAATAGAAATGTTAATGGAGTTTAACCACTAATATAAAAAGTTAGCAGCTTTCATATTGGCTTTACATTTCTTTAATTGGAACTTTATAGTTCAATTATATTATTAACAGTAATATGCCTCTTTTTGGCTTCAATTAATTAGAATAAGGGTATAATTATACCATTTTTTCAGGTCGAAACTGAATGTAATGTTTTACTTCTTATTCATTAAGGTTAATTGATTTAGTCAATACTTTTTGAATGCAACCCAAACGTTATAATTAACTACAACCCTTTAATCTGCTCATTGTAGAGCTCCTTGATTTCATTCATAATATAATCCTCTTAATAATACTAAAATAAAGAATGTTGTAGATATTGTTCATATTGCAATATTTGATGTTTTTATAATGATTACAATTGGTAAAATTAGTGCAATTTCTACATCAAAAATTAAAAAGATTATTGCAATTAGGAAGAATCGTAGTGAAAATGGTATTCGAGCTGATCTTTTTGGGTCAAAACCACATTCAAATGGTGATCTTTTTTCTCGATCATTAATTAGTTTTTTTGATAGGATTGTTGCAATTAATATAACTATTATTGGTACAAAAAATCTAATTAGAATTCTTGTTGATAAAATTAAGATTGTTTTTCTTGATTTAATTCAAGCTTTTTGATTGGAAGTCAAATGTACTAATATTTATACTAGAAAAACAATTATCTACCTCATCAATAAATTGAAATATATAAGAATAGTCAAACTACATCTACAAAGTGTCAGTATCATGCTGCAGCTTCAAATCCAAAGTGATGATTAGGTGAAAATTGGTTTATTGTATGTCGGGGGTCTGCTAAACATGTAGTTAAGAAGATTGTTCCAATAATTACGTGAAGACCATGAAACCCTGTGGCAACAAAAAATGTAGATCCATATACTGCATCGGCAATAGTAAATGGTGCTTCTCAGTATTCGTATGCTTGTAATATTGTGAAATATAAACCTAGTAAAACTGTGAAAAATAGACCCTGAAGTGCTTGAGTATGATTAGATTCCATAAGTCTATGATGAGCTCATGTTACAGTAACTCCTGACGCTAGAAGGATGGCTGTATTAAGTAATGGAATTTGTATAGGATTAAAAGGTTGAATTCCTATAGGGGGTCATATTATTCCAAGTTCAATTGTTGGTGCTAATCTTCTTCTAAAAAATGCTCAAAAAAATGACAGAAAGAATAAAACTTCTGATGCAATAAATAAAATTATTCCTCATCGTAGTCCAATTGAAACAAATCCTGTATGTAGTCCTTGATAAGTTCCCTCTCGGACTACGTCTCGTCATCATTGAATTATTGTTAATAATGTAATTATAAATCCAATAATAAATAGATTTATATTAAATAAATGAAATCATTTAGCTAATCCTGAGACTAAAACTATTGCTCCAATTGCTCCTGTTAATGGTCAAGGTCTATAGTCCACTATGTGAAATGGGTGATTTGAATGGGTTGTTAACATAGGTTTAATAAACTTCACTAGAGTATAATGTTCTTAAAATTGAGAATACATATGCTTGAATTATAGCTACTGCTGATTCCAGAATTAAAAGTATTATTTGTCCAATAATCAAGATTGAGATCAGATTTATTGATATTGTTGGTCCTGTATTTCCTAATAATGTTAATAGTAAATGTCCAGCAATTATATTTGCTGCTAACCGAACAGCTAAGGTTCCTGGTCGGATAATATTTCTGATTGTTTCAATTAATACTATAAATGATATAAGTGCTGGTGGTGTTCCTTGTGGTACTAAATGGGCAAATATGTGGTTAGTATGATTAATTCATCCAAATAATATAAATCTTAATCATATAGGTAATGCAATTGTAAATGTTAATACTAAATGTCTAGTTCTTGTAAAAATATATGGAAATAGTCCTATAAAATTATTAAATAATATTATAATAAAGATTGAAATAAAAATGAATGTTGTTCCATTAAATGATTTAGTTCCTAATAATGTTTTGAATTCATTATGTAGGGTTAAGTTTATTTTATTTCATATAATGTTAATTCGTGATGATGTTAATCAAAATATTGATGGAATAATTAATAATCCAATAAATGTTCTAGTTCAATTTATTGAAATATTAAAAATATTAGTTGATGGATCAAAAGTGGAAAATAAATTTGTTATCATTTTCAAGTTTGGTTCTTTATTTTTGTTATTATTTTTTTTGTGCTATTAATAGTATGAGGTTTAAAAGAGAAGAAGTTTATTTGATTGAATATAATTATTGTAATAGAAAATAAAATAAATAGTGAGAATCATATAAGTGGTGATATTTGAGGGATTTAGATAAATTACCCCATCAGAAGTAGACGTTAATTTACTATTTTTTGGTTTAAGAGACCATTACTTACTTTCAGTCATCTGATGCTCAAGGTGTACTAATTTTTAGTTATTTTAGATTGACACTCTAATGTTATATTTTAACTAACTCCTTATATAATTTTAGATAATCATTTGATAAATAAGTTTACTGAAGTTCTTTCAATAACAATTGGTATAAATCTATGGTTTGCTCCACAGATTTCTGAGCATTGACCAAAGAATAATCCTGGTCGATTAATTGTAAATGTTCCTTGATTTAATCGACCTGGTGTAGCATCAATTTTAACTCCAAGAGCAGGAACTGCTCATGAATGTAAAACGTCTGATGCTCTAGTTAAAATTCGAACTTCGGTGTTTATAGGTAAAATTGTACGATTGTCAACATCTAGCAAACGAAATCTATCGGTTTCAAGATCTCTTTCTGGTGTTATATATGTGTCAAATTCTACATCTACAAAATCAGAATATTCATATCTTCAATATCATTGTCGTCCAATTGTTTTAATTGTGATTATTGCGTCTACTGAGTCGTCTAAAAGGTATAATAACCGTAGTGATGGTAATGCAATAAAAATTAATGTAATAGCTGGTAATGCTGTTCAGATTGTTTCAATTAAATGTCCGTGTAATATATTTCGGTTTGTTAATTTAATTATTAATGTGTATCTTAATGAATATCCAACAATTACTGTAATTAATAATAATACAAAGGTGGTGTGGTCATGAAAGAATGATAGTTGTTCTATTAAAGGTGAAGCTCCGTCTTGTAATGATAAGTTTGATCATGTTGCCATTTATTCTAATAAAAGGTCAAACCTTTATATTTAGAGCTTAAATCTATTGCACTAATCTGCCATATTAGAATCTAGAAATTAATTATTGGTAGTTCTGAATATCTATGTTCTGCAGGTGGATTATTTTGCAGTCACTCTGTTGATCTGCTTATATTTGCTCTAAATATAATGGTTCGATTTGTGATTATTCTTTCTCATATAATTAAAATAAACATAATGATCCCTACAATTGAAATTGTAGACCCAATACTAGAAATTACATTTCATGATGTATATGCATCTGGGTAATCGGAATATCGTCGTGGTATTCCTGCTAACCCAAGAAAGTGTTGAGGAAAGAATGTTAAGTTTACCCCAATAAATATAATAGTGAATTGAATTTTTAATCATGTATTATTTATTGTTAATCCTGTGAATAAGGGATATCATTGAATAATACCTCCTATGATTGCAAATACTGCTCCTATAGATAAAACATAATGGAAATGTGCTACAACATAATAGGTATCATGTAAAACAATATCAAGAGATGAGTTTGCTAAAACTAATCCTGTTAACCCTCCAATTGTAAATAAAAAAATGAATCCAAGGGCTCATAATAATGGGGGATTAAAGTTGAATTTTGTTCCATAAAGAGTTGCCAGTCATCTGAATACTTTAATTCCTGTTGGAACTGCAATAATTATTGTTGCTGATGTAAAGTAGGCTCGTGTATCAACGTCTATTCCTACTGTAAATATATGGTGTGCTCATACAATAAATCCTATTAATCCAATTGATAATATTGCATAAATTATTCCTAAAGTTCCAAATGATTCAATTTTTCCACTTTCTTGACATACAATGTGTGAAATAATACCAAATCCTGGAAGAATTAAAATATAGACTTCAGGGTGTCCAAAGAATCAAAATAAATGTTGATAAAGGATTGGATCTCCACCACCTGCAGGGTCAAAGAACGAAGTATTTAAATTTCGATCAGTTAATAATATAGTAATTGCTCCTGCTAGTACCGGTAATGATAATAGTAATAGGAGTGCTGTAATTGCTACTGATCAAACAAATAGTGGTGTTTGATCTAGTGTTATTCTTTCCGACCGTATATTGATTGCAGTTGTAATGAAATTAACTGCTCCTAAAATTGATGAAACACCTGCTAAATGTAATGAAAAAATAGCTAGGTCTACTGATCCTCCTCCATGTGCGATTGCTCCTGCGAGAGGGGGATAAACTGTTCATCCTGTTCCTGCACCATTATCTACTATTGATGATGCAATTAAAAGAGTTAATGATGGTGGTAAAAGTCAAAAACTTATGTTATTTATTCGTGGAAAAGCTATATCTGGTGCTCCGATTATTAGTGGAACTAATCAATTACCAAATCCTCCAATTATAATAGGTATTACTATAAAGAAAATTATTACAAATGCATGAGCTGTAATAATAATGTTATAGATTTGATCATCTCCAATTAAGGATCCTGGTTGTCCAAGTTCTGCGCGAATAATTATACTTTTTGATGTTCCTACTATTCCGGCTCATGTTCCAAATAAAAAATATAAGGTTCCAATATCCTTATGGTTTGTTGAAAATAATCATTTTTGCGGTAAGATGGCAGAATTTATAGGCGATAGACTGTAAATCTATTTATGGGAACTATTCTCTCTCACCAGATTATTTTTATTGGTCTTATATTCAATTATGATTCTAGACTGCAATTCTAGAGGTGTAAAATTTTACTAAGGCCTAAAAGATCCTTCTTTTAATTATAACTTTGAAGGTTATTAGTTTACTTAACTTAAGTCCTTAGTAATGAAATTAGCGTTGATGAACAGATTAATCCTATTGTTGAAATTACTACCATAAAGGGTAAAACTAATATTGTTTTTTTAGTTTTAATTCTTAATGATCAGGAATTTTCTGAATATGATAGAATTAATGCTGAAAATCTGATTCGTAAATAGTAGTATAATGTAATAGTTGTTAATACTACTATAATTGTTATGATTGAGGTCATGTTGTTTTCAATAAGTAATTGGATAATAATTCATTTGGGTAGAAATCCTAAAAAAGGAGGTAGTCCACCCAGTGATAGTAACGATAAAAACATAATAAATTTAATTTCTGTTTTTACATTATTTGCTGTGTAGATTTGATTTAATATTGACAGGTTTATACTTTTGAATATTAAAACTAAAATTATTCTTAGTAATGAGTAAACTAAAAAATATAGTTCTCATACGTTTTCTCTAACAACCAATGATCTAATTATTCATCCTAAATGACTAATTGATGAGTATGCTAGAATTTGTTTTAATGATGTTTGATTTAGTCCTCCTATTGCTCCAATATAAATTCTTAAAATGTTAACTAAGAAAATAAATGTTTTTAGTTGGATACAATAGGATAAAACTATTATAGGGGCGATTTTTTGCCATGTTATTAGAATTAAGCAATTAATTCATCTTGATGCTCTTATTACTTCTGGAAATCAGAAATGGAATGGAGCAGCCCCGATTTTTAACAATAATCTTGATCAGATTATTATAGATGGGATTAACTGTTTTTCTCATCTAATTATATACTTTATTTGAATCAGCAAAATAGAGAATAGTAATATTGTTGATGCTATTGCTTGAACAATAAAGTACTTAATTGCTGATTCATTTATTATTATGTTTTTATTATTTGCTAATATGGGAATAAACGAGAGTAAGTTGATCTCTAGTCCTATTCAAACTCCAAATCAGGAGTTTGATGAGATGGACAGGATCGTTCCTATCATTAATGTTGATAGGAAGAGAAGTTTTGTAGAGTTGTTGTTCATTAAAAAGGAGAGGATTGATGCCCCTATGAATGGGGTATGAACCCATTAGCTTGATTAACTAACCTTTTTATTTACATTAAGGTGTATGATGCACAATAATTTTTGATAGTAATGGAGATTATTTAATTCTATCTGATGTAATGTTAATGGACGTAAATTAAAATTACTTTATTTACCCTATCAAGGTAATCCTTTAATCAGACACACCATT